TAAATCCACTCGGTTTCAGACTTGGTACAACCCAAAGTCATCATTCTGTTTGGTTTGCACACCCAAAGAATTATTCCCTAGGTCTCCAAGAAGATCAAAAAATACGACATTGTATCAAAAATTATATACAAAAAAATATGAGAATATCCTATGGTGTCGAGGGAATTGCACGCATAGAAATTCGAAAAAGAATTGATCTGATTCAAGTCATAATCTATATGGGATTCCCTAAGTTATTACTAGACGGTGGAATCCGAAGAGTTGAAGAATTGCAGAGGAATATACAAAAAGAACTGAACTGTTTGAACCAAAAACTCAACATTACTGTGACAAGAATTCCAAGCCCTTATGGACAACCTAATATTCTTGGAGAATTTATTGCGATTCAATTAAAGAATCGAGTTTCGTTTCGAAAAGCAATGAAAAAAGCAATAGAATTAACTGAACAGGCGGATACAAAAGGAATTCAAGTCCAAATTGCAGGACGCCTCGATGGAAAAGAAATAGCACGTGTCGAATGGATCAGAGAAGGTAGGGTTCCTCTACAAACCATTCGGGCTAAAATTTATTATTGTTTCTATACAGTCCGAACGATCTATGGGGTATTAGGCATAAAAATTTGGATATTTCTAGAGGATTAATAAGAATACGTTACTTGTCTTTCTTCTTTATGCGATATCCATGCAAAAAAAATAAAAAACAACAAACTCTTTGCTTTCAGTCTTTTTTTTTTTTTTATTTCTGAATTTTTTTTTTAATGACAATTCTTAATTTCTATAGGATTGCATAAAAAAATGATTAATGATTTTATAGAATTGCTATGCTTAGTGTGTGACTCGTTAGTTTTTTTGAGAAGATAGGATTAAAAAAAGGAACCGACCCTTACTATGAACTCATTACTATAGAACTAATAACCAACTCATCGCTTTGCATTATCTGGATACCAAAAAGCAGTCAAAATATGATATATTGATCATATACTTGTAGCAACTGCAAGATTTCTTGTATTGCATAGAAAAGAAAACCAATCGAATTTTGATAGAAAATAAAGTATACAGATAAAAGGAAGGTTGATAGAAAGCTAGAAAAAAAAATGGAATGATATATAATTCCAATATGTATGTAAGGTTTATGAGTCTTCTCAGAAAAACACAAATTAAATAAGAATAAGGCAATGTAATAAAGCATCAATACGGATTGATCTAGTTATGGGCGAATCAGTTCGTTCATATAAAAATAAAAAATAATCAAGAGCCTCGAGCCAATAAAGACTGAGAAGATTGACTCAAGAAAAAATCTTCTGCTGGGGCTCCGTTGTAGAATTCAAACCTAACCATGAATTGAGAAGCAATGGGAACGAAAGAACCCACGAATACGGGGGATTCCATTGAAAAACGAATCTTAATAATTCATTGGGTGGGATGGCGAAACGAACCAGGAACCAATTCATTTATTCCCAAAAGGCATGAACGAATCCTACAGCTGAAATAGATTTGAAAAAGTCAATATTCGCCCGCGAAGTTTTTTAGTAGATTACTGCTATTGAATCTCATTCGATTCTTTTATTTTTTATTTTGAATAAAAAATAAAAGCAAAAAGAAATAACAAAAACACATTCTTCATAAATCAAATTGATTTAAATGTTTCTAAATCCAAACAAGATATCAAAATTTCGAATTTAGAATAGATTAATTGAAATCTTAAAAAATCCAGGATTCAGTATATTTTACGAAAATTAGAAAATTGGAATCGTTTCGTTCGCGAGGAGCCGGATGAGGAGAAACTCTCATGTCCGTTTCTGTAGTAGAGATGGTATTGAGAAAGAACCATCCACTATAACCCCAAAAGAACCAGATTTCGTAAACAACATAGAGGAAGAATGAAAGGGATATCTTCTCGAGGAAGCCGTATTTCTTTCGGTAAATATGCTCTTCAGGCACTTGAGCCTGCTTGGATTACATCTAGACAAATAGAAGCAGGTCGGCGGGCAATGACCCGAAATGTGCGCCGTGGTGGAAAAATCTGGGTATGTATATTTCCGGACAAACCTGTTACGTTAAGACCTACGGAAACACGTATGGGTTCAGGGAAGGGATCCCCCGAATATTGGGTAGCTGTCGTTAAACCAGGTAGAATACTTTATGAAATGGGTGAAGTTGGAGAAAATATAGCCAGAAAGGCTATTTCAATAGCGGCGTCAAAAATGCCTATACGAACTCAATTTATTATGTCAGGTTAGACAGGTAGACCGACGGAAAAAAGTCTTAGAGATAAAAAAACAATTGTGGGTTTCTTTTATTTTGAATTTGAACAAGAATATTTCTTTTTTTTTACTTCGACTTTCTCTTTGCATTGAAAGAACAGATTCAAAACAAAAATGATATGATTCAAGCTCAAACCCATTTGAATGTCGCGGATAACAGCGGGGCTCGAAAATTGATGTGTATTCGAATCATAGGAGCTAGTAATCGCCAATATGCTCATATTGGCGACATTATTGTCGCTGTGATTACGGATGCATTACCAAACACATCTCTAGAAAGATCAGAAGTGATCAGAGCTGTAATTGTTCGTACTTGTAAAGAACTTAAACGCAACAACGGCATGATAATACGATATGATGACAATGCAGCAGTTGTTATTGATCAAGAAGGAAATCCAAAAGGAACTCGAGTTTTCGGCGCGATTGCCCGAGAATTGAGACAGTTAAATTTCACTAAAATAATTTCATTATCACCTGAAGTATTATAGTATCACATCCAACTTAATAGAGTAGAGTCCTACTCGTCTACTTAGTTATTGAATGAAATAGATAACTTAAATTTAGTGAATCAAATTTTATCTGACGCGTATCTCTTTATTTATTTCAAATATTAAAAAATTTAATAAAATAATTTGAAATATTTTATTGTTTATTATATTTTTTAATATAATATTAAATAATAATATAATATTAAACATTCTTATTGTTATTGAGTTATTGAATATTTTTTGTATTACATAAAAAGTAAAAAAAAAAGCATGTTGATTAGATCAAAAACGTGGAGGCAACAAAAATTTAAATTTATCATGGGTAGAGACACTATTGCTGACGTAATAACCTCTATACGAAATGCTGACATGAATAGAAAAGGGATGGTTCAAATAGAATCTACTAACATCACGGAAAACGTTGTAAAAATGCTTTTACGAGAGGGGTTTCTTGAAAACGTGAGAAAACATCAGGAAAACAACAAATATTTTTTGGTTGTAACCCTACGACATAGAAGGAATAGAAAAGGAATGTATCCAACTATTTTAAATTTAAAACGGATCAGTAGGCCTGGTCTACGAATCTATTCTAACTATCAACGAATTCCTAGAATTTTCGGCGGGATGGGAATTGTAATTCTTTCTACTTCTCAAGGGATAATGACAGACCGAGAAGCTCGACTGGAAGGAATTGGGGGAGAAATTTTGTGTTATATATGGTAATCCTTCTTATATCTGAATTGTCGCCAAAATAGAATTGACTATTTGTCAAAAGAAAAAAAGACGTGTTAATTACTCTTAACATTATTTGATATTTCGAGAGGTTTTAACTAAAACGAAAAGAAGAAAAAATGGATTCCTAATTCATAATAACAAGGATTCGAATGATTAGGTGCTTTTTTTTTAACCATCAGCATTTCTTTGATGAGAATACAATTCGAGGTTGGGGTTTCAAATTTCAAGAAATTGATTTTCTTCCAATAAGTATACTCAGAATTCAGTTTAGGAATGACAACTATGAAAATAAGAGCCTCCGTTCGTAAAATTTGTGATAAATGTCGATTGATCCGTAGGAGAGGACGAATTATAGTAATTTGTTCCAATCCGAGACATAAACAAAGACAAGGATAATCTTTTGAAAATAGACTCTATAACATAAAGTAACCAATACAAAAATAGGATCTGTTTTGACATGAAATGGATATATCCATATACCTCGAATTTCTCGTTATAAGATGATAACGTAAAGTATGGCAAAATCTATACCAAGAACTGGTTCACGGAGAAATGCCCGGATTGGGTCACGTAAGAATATACGCCGAATACCAAAGGGCGTTATTCATGTTCAAGCAAGTTTCAACAATACCATTGTGACTATTACAGATGTCCGAGGTCGGGTAATCTCTTGGGCCTCCGCCGGTACTTGTGGATTCAAAGGTACAAGAAGAGGGACTCCATTTGCTGCTCAAACCGCAGCAGGAAAGGCTATTCGTACAGTCATAGATCAAGGTATGCAACGAGCAGAAGTGATGATCAAAGGTCCCGGTCTCGGTAGGGATGCAGCATTACGAGCTATTCGAAGAAGTGGTATACCATTAAGTTTCGTACGTGATGTAACCCCTATGCCCCATAATGGATGTAGGCCCCCTAAGAAAAGACGTGTATAGAAATAAAAATGAAATCGATTTAAAGAGAAATAAACAATTCAATGATCTGATCAAATAATATTAATATGGTTCGAGAGAAAGTAAGAGTATCTACTCGGACACTACGGTGGAAGTGTGTTGAATCAAGAGCAGATAGTAAGCGTCTTTATTATGGACGCTTTATTCTGTCTCCACTTAATAAAGGACAAGCCGATACAATAGGCATTGCAATACGAAGAGCTTTGCTGGGGGAAATAGAAGGAACATGCATCATCCGAGCAAAATTTGAAAAAATACCACATGAATATTCTACGATAGTGGGTATTCAAGAATCAGTACATGAGATTTTAATGAATTTGAAAGAAATTGTATTGCGAAGTAATCTGTATGGAACTAGCAACGCGTCCATTTGTTTCCAGGGCCCTGGATGTGTAACTGCTCAAGATATTATCTTACCAACTTCTGTGGAAATCATTGATAACACACAGCATATAGCTACACTAACAGAACCAATTCATTTTTGTATTGGATTACAAATCGAGAGAAATCGAGGATATCATATAAAAACACCCAAAAACTTTCACGAAGAAAGTCATCCTATCG